GCTAGCGTAGCTTAACTAAAGCATAACACTGAAGATGTTAAGATGGGCCCTAGAAATCCCCGCAAGCACAAAGGCTTGGTCCTGACTTTACTATCAACTTTAGCTAGATTTACACATGCAAGTATCCGCAATCCCGTGAGAATGCCCTACAGTTTTCTGTTTGAAAACAAGGAGCTGGTATCAGGCACCCCAACCTTCTATGCCCACGACGCCTTGCTTAGCCACACCCCCAAGGGAACTCAGCAGTGATAAACCTTAAGCCATAAGTGAAAACTTGACTTAGTTAGAGCTAAGAGGGCCGGTAAAACTCGTGCCAGCCACCGCGGTTATACGAGAGGCCCGAGTTGATAGACTCCGGCGTAAAGCGTGGTTAAGGAAAATTAATACTAAAGCCGAACACCTTCAGGGCAGTTATACGCATCTGTAAGATATGAAGCCCAACCACGAAAGTAGCTTTACGCCCCCTCCCGACCCCACGAAAGCTATGACACAAACTGGGATTAGATACCCCACTATGCTTAGCCCTAAACTTTGATAGAATTTTACACCCTCTATCCGCCTGGGTACTACGAGCATCAGCTTGAAACCCAAAGGACTTGGCGGTACTTTAGATCCCCCTAGAGGAGCCTGTTCTGTAACCGATAACCCCCGTTCAACCTCACCCCCTCTTGTCACCCCTGCCTATATACCGCCGTCGTCAGCTTACCCTCATGAGGGTCTAATAGTAAGCAAAATTGGCACCGCCCAGAACGTCAGGTCGAGGTGTAGCGCATGAGGGGGGAAGAAATGGGCTACATTCGCTAGCATAGCGAATACGGACGACGTACTGAAAACATACGTCCAAAGGAGGATTTAGCAGTAAGTGGAAAATAGAGTGTTCCACTGAAATCGGCTCTGAAGTGCGCACACACCGCCCGTCACTCTCCCCAAGCAACTAAAATACATAACTAAAGCGCTATCACCGCAAAGGGGAGGCAAGTCGTAACATGGTAAGTGTACCGGAAGGTGCACTTGGAAAAATCAGAGTATAGCTAAACATAGAATAGCATTTCCCTTACACTGAAAAGTCATCCGTGCAAATCGGATTGCCCTGACGCCAACCAGCTAGCCCCCCCCCCCAAAAACAATATTAAACCCAATGTTAATAATCCCAAAGACATTACAATTAAACCAAACAAACCATTTTGCCCCCCTAGTATGGGCGACAGAAAAGGAATCTTTCGGAGCAATAGAGAAAGTACCGCAAGGGAACGCTGAAAGAGAAATGAAACAACCCAGTACTTAAGCCCAAAAAAGCAGAGATCTCACCTCGTACCTTTTGCATCATGATTTAGCTAGTAACCCCTAGGCAAAAAGAACTATAGTCTGTAACCCCGAAACTACGTGAGCTACTCCAAGACAGCCTATCAATAGGGCAAACCCGTCTCTGTGGCAAAAGAGTGGGAAGAGCTTTGAGTAGAGGTGATAAACCTACCGAACCTAGTTATAGCTGGTTGCCTGAGAATTGGACAGAAGTTCAGCCTCAAGACTTCTTCCTTCACAAAAGTTTCACCCCCACTGTTAACCAATAGAAGTCCTAGAGAGTTAGTCAAAGGGGGTACAGCCCCTTTGAAACAAGACACAACTTTACAAGGAGGGTAAAGATCATAATAAATACTAAAGGTACAATGCCCCAGTGGGCCTAAAAGCAGCCACCTTCACAGAAAGCGTTAAAGCTCAAGCATTACTTTTTCCCAATATTTAGATAGCCAATCCCAACCCCCTACCACTATCAGGCCATCTCATGCAAACATGAGAGCGCACATGCTAATATGAGTAATAAGAGAACCACCGCCTCTCTCCTTGCACAAGTGTAAACCGGAACGAACCCCCACCGAAACTTAACGGACCCAAACAATAGCGGGCAATGAATAACAAAGCAGCCAACCAGAAAACCATCCAACAAATAACCGTTGACCCTACACTGGCGTGCCTCCAAGGAAAGACTAAAAGAAAAAGAAGGAACTCGGCAAACACCACTAAAGCCTCGCCTGTTTACCAAAAACATCGCCTCTTGCATAAACCAAATATAAGAGGTCCAGCCTGCCCTGTGACTATACGTTTAACGGCCGCGGTATTTTAACCGTGCAAAGGTAGCGCAATCACTTGTCCTTTAAATGAAGACCTGTATGAATGGCATAACGAGGGCTTAACTGTCTCCTTTTTCAAGTCAATGAAATTGATCTCCCCGTGCAGAAGCGGGGATGAATACATAAGACGAGAAGACCCTATGGAGCTTTAGACACCAAGACATATTATGTTAAGCACCCCCGTTTAAAGGACTAAACTAAATAAACCATGTCCCATGTCTTTGGTTGGGGCGACCGCGGGGAAATAAAAAACCCCCACGTGGAGCGGGAACACTTAACCCTCCCACAACCAAGAGCTACAGCTCTAGTGAACAGAATTTCTGACCATAAAGATCCGGCAAGGCCGATCAACGGACCGAGTTACCCTAGGGATAACAGCGCAATCCCCTTTTAGAGCCCATATCGACAAGGGGGTTTACGACCTCGATGTTGGATCAGGACATCCTAATGGTGCAGCCGCTATTAAGGGTTCGTTTGTTCAACGATTAAAGTCCTACGTGATCTGAGTTCAGACCGGAGTAATCCAGGTCAGTTTCTATCTATGACATGTTCTTTTCTAGTACGAAAGGACCGAAAAGAAGAGGCCAATACTTAAAGCACGCCTCCCCCCCCCCNTAATGAAACCAACTAAAATAGGCAAAAGGACATATCCCTTCACGCCCAAGATAATGGCATGTTGGGGTGGCAGAGCCCGGAGATATTGCAAAAGGCCTAAGCCCTTTAAACAGAGGTTCAAGTCCTCTCCCCAACTATGACTGCCATCCTCGTAACCCACATTCTCAACCCTCTAGCCTTCATTCTGCCCGTCCTATTAGCTGTAGCTTTCCTTACCCTCCTTGAACGAAAAGTGCTAGGCTACATACAACTGCGAAAAGGACCAAACATTGTTGGGCCTTACGGCCTGCTACAACCAATCGCAGATGGGTTAAAACTATTTATTAAAGAACCTATCCGACCCTCCACCTCTTCCCCCATCTTATTTATTATAGCCCCCATGCTCGCTCTGACCCTTGCCCTCACCCTTTGAGCCCCAATACCTCTTCCATACCCAGTTGTTGACCTAAATTTAGGCATTCTATTCATCCTAGCCCTTTCCAGCCTAGCAGTATACTCCATTCTAGGCTCAGGATGAGCATCAAACTCAAAATATGCCTTAATTGGGGCCCTCCGGGCCGTAGCCCAGACCATCTCTTATGAAGTTAGCCTTGGTCTAATCCTTCTGAACGCAATTATTTTTACTGGCGGCTTCACCCTACAAACCTTCAACACTGCCCAAGAAACCATCTGACTAATCATCCCCGCCTGGCCCTTAACCGCAATGTGATACATTTCCACCCTAGCAGAAACCAATCGAGCGCCCTTTGATCTCACCGAAGGAGAGTCCGAACTAGTCTCAGGGTTCAACGTAGAATATGCAGGAGGCCCATTCGCCCTGTTTTTTCTAGCAGAATATGCAAATATTCTACTAATAAATACACTATCCGCCACATTATTTATAGGCGCGTCTCATATTCCCACATTACCAGAACTAACCACCTCCAACCTAATACTTAAAGCAGCCCTCCTGTCAATTATGTTTCTATGAGTCCGAGCCTCCTACCCCCGATTTCGATATGATCAACTCATGCACCTCATTTGAAAAAACTTTCTCCCGCTAACATTGGCTCTTGTAATCTGGCACCTCGCATTACCCATTGCATTCGCAGGACTGCCCCCTCAACTATAAACCGGAGGCGTGCCTGAAGCCTAAGGGCCACTTTGATAGAGTGAGCCATGGGGGTTAAAATCCCCCCGCCTCCTTAGAAAGAAGGGGTTCGAACCCTACCTAAAGAGATCAAAACTCTCCGTGCTTCCACTACACCACTTCCTAGTAAAATCAGCTAATTAAGCTATTGGGCCCATACCCCGAAAATGTTGGTTAAACCCCTTCTTTTACTAATGAACCCATACATCTTAGTCACCCTCCTGTTTGGCCTAGGCCTCGGAACTACAATTACATTTGCAAGCTCACACTGACTTCTAGCATGAATAGGCCTTGAAATAAATACCCTCGCCATCCTTCCCCTCATAGCACAAAATCACCATCCACGAGCAGTAGAGGCCACCACCAAATATTTCCTGACTCAAGCCACGGCAGCTGCCATACTATTATTTGCCAGCACTACCAATGCATGACTTACGGGACAATGAGAAATTGGACAAATAACACACCCCCTGCCCACAACCATGATCATACTAGCCCTCGCACTAAAAATTGGCCTAGCCCCAGTACACGCATGACTACCCGAGGTCCTTCAAGGATTAGACCTTACCACAGGACTTATTTTATCCACCTGACAAAAACTAGCCCCATTTGCCCTTCTAGTACAAATTAATCCCTCAAACCCCTCTATCCTAATTGCAATAGGCTTAATATCCACCCTTGTCGGCGGATGGGGAGGTTTAAACCAAACCCAGCTACGAAAAATTCTAGCCTACTCCTCCATCGCCCATCTCGGTTGAATAATATTAATTCTTCAATTCTCACCCCAACTTACCTTACTAACCCTCCTCATCTACTTCATTATAACACTTTCAACCTTCCTAGTATTTAAACTAAATAAAGCAACAAATATTAACATACTCGCCACCTCCTCGACAAAAAGCCCCACACTAACCTGCCTAACCCCTCTCATCCTGCTTTCTCTGGGGGGKCTCCCCCCTCTCACAGGATTTATACCAAAATGACTCATTCTCCAAGAACTATCTAAACAAGAACTCGCCCCCACAGCAACATTAGCCGCTCTTTCCGCCCTGCTCAGCCTATACTTCTACTTACGACTCTCCTACTCAATAGCCCTTACCATATCCCCAAATAACCTTGCCGGCACCACCCCCTGACGACTCCCCTCCCGACAACAAACCCTTCCCCTAGCCCTATCAATTACAGCCACCCTGGCCCTGTTACCTCTTACCCCCGCCGCTACAACAGCCCTAACCCTTTAAGGGACTTAGGATAATAAAAGTCCAAGGACCTTCAAAGTCCTCAGCGAGAGTGAAAACCTCCCAGCCCCTGATAAGACCTGCGGGATATTACCCCACATCTACTGCATGCAAAACAGACACTTTAATTAAGCTAAAGCCTTACTAGACAGGCAGGCCTCGATCCTACAAATTCTTAGTTAACAGCTAAGCGCCCAAACCAACAAGCATCTGTCTAACCTTCCCCCGCCTCTTTTTAGAGGCGAGAGGCGGGGGAGGCCCCGACAGACGTTAATCTGTGCCTTGAGATTTGCAATCTCACATGCAACACACCTCAGGGCTTGGTAAGAAGAGGGCTCAAACCTCTGTCTCTGGGGCTACAACCCATCGCTTACTCAGCCATCCTACCTGTGGCAATCACACGTTGATTTTTCTCGACTAATCATAAAGACATCGGCACCCTATATCTAGTATTTGGTGCATGAGCCGGCATAGTGGGCACCGCCTTAAGCCTACTCATCCGAGCGGAACTAACCCAACCAGGCGCCCTTCTCGGCGATGATCAGGTCTATAATGTAATTGTTACGGCACATGCCTTTGTAATAATCTTCTTTATAGTAATACCTATCATAATTGGAGGTTTTGGAAACTGGCTGATCCCCCTAATGATTGGGGCCCCCGATATGGCATTCCCCCGAATAAACAACATAAGCTTTTGACTCTTACCCCCCTCCTTTCTCCTCCTGCTGGCATCCTCCGGAGTTGAAGCAGGCGCTGGAACTGGGTGAACAGTCTACCCCCCCTTGGCCGGAAACCTGGCACACGCCGGAGCTTCCGTCGACCTAACCATCTTTTCACTCCATTTAGCAGGAATCTCTTCAATCCTGGGGGCCATTAATTTTATTACAACAATTATTAATATAAAACCCGCAACTATTTCCCAGTACCAAACCCCCCTATTTGTTTGATCCGTACTAATTACTGCCGTTCTGCTCCTCCTATCCCTACCAGTATTAGCTGCTGGGATTACAATGCTTCTTACAGACCGAAATCTTAACACAACTTTCTTCGACCCCGCAGGAGGCGGAGACCCAATCCTCTACCAACACCTATTCTGGTTCTTCGGCCATCCCGAAGTTTATATTCTGATCCTCCCGGGATTCGGAATGATCTCACACATTGTTGCCTACTACGCCGGTAAGAAAGAACCTTTCGGTTACATGGGTATGGTCTGAGCCATAATAGCTATCGGACTTCTAGGTTTTATCGTATGGGCCCATCACATATTTACAGTAGGAATGGACGTAGACACACGAGCATACTTTACATCTGCAACAATGATTATCGCTATCCCCACTGGTGTAAAGGTCTTTAGCTGGCTCGCCACCCTGCACGGAGGCTCTATTAAATGAGAAACCCCACTTTTATGGGCTGTTGGTTTCATTTTTCTTTTCACGATGGGTGGACTAACAGGTATTGTCCTAGCTAACTCGTCCCTAGACATTGTTCTACACGACACATACTACGTAGTAGCCCATTTCCATTATGTCCTGTCTATAGGAGCCGTGTTTGCCATCGTCGCCGCTTTCGTACACTGATTCCCGCTGTTCACAGGGTATACCCTTCACAGCACATGAACCAAAATCCATTTTGGGGTAATATTTGTGGGCGTAAATCTTACATTTTTTCCCCAACATTTCCTAGGCCTGGCCGGAATACCCCGGCGGTACTCAGATTACCCGGACGCCTACACCCTTTGGAACACAATCTCTTCTATCGGCTCGATAATCTCCCTCGTGGCAGTAATCATATTCCTATTTATTATCTGAGAAGCATTTGCTGCCAAACGTGAAGTCCAATCAGTGGAGCTAACTACAACAAATGTAGAGTGACTGCACGGCTGCCCTCCCCCCTACCATACATTTGAAGAACCCGCATTCGTTGTAGTACAACCATACTGCTACGAGAAAGGGAGGAATTGAACCCCCGTAAATTGGTTTCAAGCCAACCACGTTACCACTCTGTCACTTTCTTCATAAGACACTAGTAAAACAGACATTACACTGCCTTGTCAAGGCAAAATTGCAGGTTAAACCCCTGCGTGTCTTATCTTTAATGGCACATCCCTCACAGTTAGGATTTCAAGATGCAGCTTCCCCTGTCATAGAAGAACTTCTACACTTTCATGACCACGCCCTAATAATTATTTTCCTCATCAGTACTTTGGTACTTTACATTATTGTCGCCATAGTCACAACCAAGTTAACCAACAAGTACATCTTAGATTCTCAAGAAATCGAAATTATCTGAACAATTCTGCCAGCTATTATCCTTATTCTCATTGCCCTCCCCTCCCTCCGCCTCCTATATCTTATAGATGAAATCAATGACCCCCACCTAACAATTAAAGCTGTCGGGCACCAATGATACTGAAGCTATGAGTACACAGACTATGAAGACCTAGCCTTTGATTCTTATATGGTTCCCACACAAGACTTAGCCCCCGGACAATTCCGACTGCTTGAAACAGACCACCGAATGGTAATTCCAGCTGAATCCCCCATTCGAGTCCTAATCTCTGCTGAAGACGTCCTTCACTCCTGAGCAGTCCCTTCCCTCGGCGTAAAAATGGATGCAGTGCCCGGTCGACTAAACCAAACAGCTTTCATTGCGTCCCGGACAGGAGTCTTTTATGGCCAATGTTCTGAAATCTGCGGGGCCAACCACAGCTTTATACCCATCGTAGTTGAAGCAGTCCCGTTAGAACACTTCGAGAACTGATCCTCTGTAATGCTTGAAGACGCCTCGCTAAGAAGCTAAACCAGGGCCTAGCGTTAGCCTTTTAAGCTAAAGATTGGTGCCTCCCAACCACCCCTAGCGACATGCCCCAACTCAACCCCTCCCCCTGACTCGCCATCCTTATCTTCTCTTGATTAGTTTTTTCAACTATCATTCCCCCTAAGGTAATATCCCACACCTTTCCAAATGAACCAGCCCCACAAAGCACAGGGAAATCTAAAGGAGAGCCCTGAAACTGACCATGACACTAAGTTTTTTTGACCAGTTCATGAGCCCTATGCTACTTGGCATTCCTCTGATTGCCCTCGCCCTATCCCTCCCCTGGCTCCTTCTCCCTACGCCCTCTACCCGATGACTAAATAACCGACTCCTTACACTCCAAAGCTGATTCATCAGCCGATTCACCCGGGAACTCTTTGCCCCCGTAAACCTCCCCGGACATAAATGAGCCGTTCTTCTAACCTCCTTGATGTTATTTTTAATTTCCTTAAACATACTAGGACTACTCCCATACACCTTCACCCCAACCACGCAATTATCTCTCAACATAGGCCTTGCATTTCCTCTTTGATTGGCTACAGTCATTATTGGCATGCGAAACCAACCCACTGAAGCACTAGGACATCTCCTGCCAGAAGGGACCCCTACACCTCTCATCCCTATTCTAATTATTATCGAGACAATCAGCCTATTTATTCGCCCCTTGGCCCTGGGGGTACGACTGACAGCCAATCTTACAGCTGGCCACCTTTTAATTCAATTAATCGCAACAGCCGCAGTAGTACTGCTGCCCCTCATACCAACCGTAGCAATTCTAACAGCCATTCTTTTATTCCTTCTCACTCTTTTAGAAGTGGCTGTAGCGATAATTCAAGCTTACGTATTTGTGCTACTTCTAAGCCTATACCTACAAGAAAACGTTTAATGGCTCACCAAGCACACGCATACCACATAGTTGACCCCAGCCCCTGGCCCCTCACAGGCGCAACCGCCGCCCTATTAATAACGTCAGGCCTTGCCATCTGATTCCACTTCAACTCCACAGTATTAATAACCATTGGAACTGCCCTGCTTATCCTTACTATATATCAGTGATGGCGGGACATCATTCGAGAAGGGACCTTCCAAGGACACCACACGCCACCTGTCCAAAAAGGACTTCGATACGGAATAATCCTTTTTATCACCTCCGAAGTCTTCTTCTTTCTGGGGTTCTTCTGGGCCTTTTACCACTCTAGCCTGGCCCCCACCCCAGAACTAGGGGGCTGCTGACCCCCCGCAGGAATCACTACCCTAGACCCATTTGAAGTTCCCCTACTAAACACTGCAGTACTACTTGCATCCGGGGTTACAGTGACCTGGGCCCACCACAGCATTATAGAGGGCGGACGGAAAGAAGCTATTCAATCCCTAACCCTGACGATCCTTCTAGGATTTTATTTTACATTTCTTCAAGCCATGGAATATTATGAAGCCCCCTTTACAATTGCTGACGGAGTTTACGGCTCTACCTTCTTTGTGGCCACAGGTTTCCACGGCCTACATGTAATTATTGGCTCCACTTTTCTAGCTGTATGTCTACTCCGTCAAATCCGCTACCACTTCACTTCCGACCACCACTTCGGATTCGAAGCAGCTGCCTGATACTGACACTTCGTAGACGTAGTCTGATTATTCCTATACGTATCCATCTACTGATGAGGATCTTAATCTTTCTAGTATCAACCTCAGTATAAGTGACTTCCAATCACCAGGTCTTGGTTAAAGCCCAAGGAAAGATAATGAACCTAGTCACAACAGTTATCATAATTACCATTGCACTCTCCACTATCCTGGCCCTTGTATCCTTCTGACTTCCACATATGAGCCCCGACTACGAAAAACTCTCCCCCTATGAATGCGGCTTTGATCCCCTGGGCTCAGCCCGATTACCCTTCTCAATACGCTTCTTCCTAGTCGCTATTCTATTCCTTCTGTTTGACCTCGAAATTGCCTTACTATTACCCCTCCCCTGAGGAGACCAGCTACCATCCCCCCTAACTACCTTTATCTGGGCTTCAACCGTCCTTGTTTTATTAGCATTAGGGCTAATCTACGAATGACTGCAAGGAGGACTAGAATGAGCTGAATAGGCAATTAGTTTAATAAAAACACTTGATTTCGGCTCAAGAACTTATGGTTATAGTCCATAATTACCTAATGACCCCAGTTCACTTCGCTTTTTCATCAGCCTTCGTGTTAGGATTAGCAGGCTTAGCCTTTCACCGAGCCCACCTCCTCTCCGCCCTTCTATGTTTAGAGGCCATAATACTTTCACTATTTATAGCCCTCTCAATTTGAACCCTTCAACTAGACTCAACCAGCTTTTCAGCCTCCCCCATACTCCTCCTAGCTTTCTCAGCCTGCGAAGCTAGCGCAGGCCTAGCCCTACTGGTAGCCACCGCCCGCACCCACGGAAATGACCGACTACAAAGTCTCAACCTCCTACAATGCTAAAAATTTTAATCCCTACACTAATGCTGATCCCAACAACCTGATTAACCCCCCCAAAATGGCTGTGACCTACAACTCTCGCCCACAGCCTCATTATTGCACTTGCCAGCCTAACCTGACTAAAAAACCTGTCAGAAACAGGCTGAACCTTTCTCACCCCCTATATAGCAACAGACCCCCTATCAACCCCCCTCCTAGTCCTCACCTGCTGACTTCTGCCCCTTATAATCTTGTCCAGCCAAGGACACACAGCCTCAGAACCCCTCAACCGACAACGAATATACATCACCCTCCTGGCATCCTTACAAATCTTCCTAATCATAGCTTTTAGTGCCACCGAAGTAATCTTATTTTATATTATATTTGAAGCCACCCTAATCCCCACACTAGTACTCATTACTCGCTGGGGAAATCAAGCAGAACGACTGAACGCAGGAACCTACTTTTTATTTTATACACTAGCAGGCTCACTACCCCTTCTCGTAGCCCTACTCCTCCTCCAAAATAATGCAGGAACCCTCTCACTCCTAACTCTCCAATACTCCGCCCCCCTGCAAATAGTCTCGTGCGGAGACAAACTTTGGTGAGCAGGATGCCTACTGGCCTTCCTGGTCAAAATACCCTTATATGGTGTACACCTTTGACTCCCTAAAGCACACGTGGAGGCCCCCATCGCAGGGTCAATAGTACTTGCCGCCGTCCTCCTAAAACTTGGAGGCTACGGCATAATACGAATAATAGTTTTACTAGAACCACTTACCAAAGAACTCAGCTACCCATTTATTGTCTTTGCCCTCTGAGGTGTAATCATAACAGGCTCAATTTGCCTCCGCCAAACAGACCTAAAATCACTAATCGCTTACTCATCAGTAAGCCACATGGGCCTAGTAGCAGGGGCAATCCTGATCCAAACACCATGAAGCTTTTCAGGGGCCCTAATCCTTATAATTGCCCACGGACTTACATCCTCCGCCCTATTCTGTCTAGCAAATACAAGCTATGAACGAACCCACAGCCGCACAATAGTATTAGCACGAGGCCTGCAAATAATTCTTCCCCTCATAACAGCATGATGATTCATTGCCAGCCTAGCTAACCTTGCATTGCCTCCCCTCCCAAACCTTATGGGGGAACTAATAATTATTACCTCACTATTTAACTGATCCCCCTGAACTCTTGCATTAACAGGAACTGGTACTCTCATTACCGCCAGCTACTCTTTATATATATTCCTAATGACCCAACGGGGCCAACTTCCCGCACACATAATTGCCCTCGACCCCTCACACTCCCGAGAACACCTCCTTATAACCCTACATCTACTTCCCCTGGGACTATTAATATTAAAACCCGAACTAATTTGAGGCTGAACCTCTTGTAAATATAGTTTAACATAAAACATCAGACTGTGGCTCTAAAAACAGGGGTTAAAATCCCCTTATTTACCGAGAGAGTTTCGCTAGAAACGGAGATTGCTAATTTTCGCGACCTTGGTTGAACCCCAAGGCTCACTCGCACCGCTCCTAAAGGATAACAGCTCATCCGCTGGTCTTAGGAACCAGAAACTCTTGGTGCAAATCCAAGTAGCAGCTATGCACCCCACCTCCCTAACCATAACAACAAGCCTTATTATTATCTTCTCATTATTAATTATCCCCGTGTTTACAACCCTCTCCCCCCGCCCCCAAGACCAAAACTGGGCCCTCGCACAAGTTAAAAATGCAGTAAAACTAGCATTTCTAATTAGCCTATTACCCCTATTTCTGTTCCTCAACGAAGGGACAGAAACAATCATCACTAGCTGAAATTGAATAAATACCCACACCTTCAACATCCATATTAGCTTAAAATTTGACCACTACTCAATTTTATTTACCCCTATTGCACTGTACGTAACTTGATCTATTCTTGAATTCGCATCATGGTACATACACTCCGACCCCCACATAAACCGCTTCTTTAAATACCTTTTAATTTTCCTCATCGCAATAATTATTCTAGTAACAGCAAACAACATATTTCAACTATTCATCGGCTGAGAAGGCGTAGGAATAATATCCTTCCTACTCATCGGATGATGATACGGACGGACAGATGCAAACACAGCCGCCCTACAAGCAGTCGTGTACAATCGAGTCGGGGACATCGGCCTAATTCTTGCTATAGCATGAATGGCTATTAACCTAAACTCATGAGAGATACAACAAATATTTGTAACCTATAAAAACTTCGACCTCACCCTTCCACTTCTTGGCCTAATTATTGCTGCCACAGGCAAATCAGCCCAATTCGGACTTCACCCGTGACTCCCCTCTGCAATGGAGGGCCCTACGCCGGTCTCTGCCCTACTGCACTCCAGCACTATGGTTGTAGCAGGCATTTTTCTACTAGTACGGATAAGCCCTCTAATTGAAAATAACCAAACAGCCCTGACACTCTGCCTATGCCTGGGAGCACTAACAACGCTATTTACCGCCACCTGCGCCCTCACCCAAAATGACATCAAAAAGATTATTGCATTTTCAACATCAAGCCAACTAGGCCTCATAATAGTAACAATCGGATTAAACCAACCTCAACTCGCCTTCTTCCACATCTGCACACACGCTTTCTTCAAGGCAATATTATTCCTCTGCTCCGGCTCGATTATTCACAGCCTAAACGACGAACAGGACATCCGTAAAATAGGCGGCATACACCATATTATACCCTTCACATCCTCCTGCCTCACCATCGGGAGCCTGGCCCTGACCGGCACCCCCTTCTTAGCCGGATTTTTCTCCAAAGATGCCATTATTGAGGCACTAAACACATCCCACTTAAACGCCTGAGCCCTAACACTCACCCTACTCGCCACCTCCCTCACAGCCATTTATAGCCTCCGTATCGTATTCTTCGTATCAATGGGTCACCCCCGATTTAATGCCATTTCACCTATCAACGAGAATAACCCAGCGGTAATTAACCCCATCAAACGACTTGCATGAGGCAGCATTATTGCCGGCCTCCTAATTACAACCAATTCCCTACCCCTTAAGACTCCAGTCATATCTATACCTCCCCTATTAAAGCTAGCCGCCCTGACCGTCACAATTCTAGGACTAACCATGGCCCTAGAACTAGCATCACTTACAAATAAACAATTCAAACCCACTCCCCTACTTACACCCCACCACTTCTCCAACATGCTAGGCTTCTTTCCGCCCGTCATCCACCGTCTCGCCCCCAAAATAAACCTAGTACTAGGACAAACTATCGCCAGCCAAATAGTTGACCAAACCTGATTGGAAAAAGCCGGCCCCAAAACTCTGACTTCATCTAACATCCCCTTAATTACTACAACAAGCAACACCCAACAAGGTATGATTAAAACCTACATTACCCTATTCCTACTAACCCTTGTTCTAGCCACCCTACTAATTTCCTTCTAAACTGCCCGAATTGTGCCCCGCCCCATCCCACGAGTCAACTCCAGTACTACAAATAAAGTAAGAAGCAGCACTCACGCACTAATAACCAGCATCCCCGCCCCCACAGAATATATTAACGCAACCCCTGCCATATCCCCTCGAAAAACAGAAAAATCCTGCATGTCATCAGCATGCGCCCAAGAAACTTCATACCATCCCCCCAAGAAAAATGTACATGCCATAATAACCCCCACCATGTACATTAACATATACAACACAACAGCCGGGCTCCCTCAACTTTCAGGATAAGGCTCAGCAGCCAACGCTGCTGAATAGGCAAATACAACCAACATCCCCCCCAGATAAATTAAAAATAAGACTAATGACAAAAAAGAACCCCCATGCCCCACCAAAACCCCACACCCCATCCCCGCCACAACCACCAGCCCTAACGCGGCAAAATAAGGGGAGGGATTAGAAGCAACCGCTACCAGCCCCAGCACTAAACCAAACAAAAACAGACACATAATATAAGTCATAATTCCTGCCAGGACTTTAACCTGAACTAATGACTTGAAAAACCACCGTTATTATTAAACCACAAGAACTCCTTAATGGCAAGCCTCCGAAAAACTCACCCGCTACTAAAAATTGTTAACGACTCATTAATTGACCTCCCCTCCCCGGCCAATATTTCTGTATGATGAAACTTTGGCTCTCTACTAGGCCTTTGCCTAATTTCCCAAATCCTTACAGGACTATTCCTCGCAATACACTACACCCCAGACATCCAATCAGCCTTTACCTCCGTAGCCCACATCTGCCGAGATGTAAACTTCGGGTGGCTTATTCGAAACCTACATGCAAATGGCGCATCCTTCTTTTTTATCTGCCTTTACTTTCACATTGGCCGAGGACTATACTATGGCTCCTACCTCTACAAAGAGACATGAAACATCGGCGTAATTCTCCTACTACTAGTAATAATAACAGCTTTCGTAGGCTATGTGTTACCTTGAGGACAAATATCCTTCTGGGGGGCCACAGTCATCACCAACCTCCTTTCAGCCGTACCATACGTGGGAACCATACTAGTCGAATGAATTTGAGGTGGATTCTCGGTTGACAACGCAACACTAACCCGATTTTTTGCTTTCCACTTTCTATTCCCCTTCGTTATTATGGCCGTTACAATTCTGCATCTCTTGTTCCTACACGAAACTGGCTCAAACAACCCAATTGGGCTCAACTCAAACACAGACAAAATCTCCTTCCACCCCTACTTTTCTTACAAGGACCTCCTAGGCTTTGCAGTCCTACTAGTCACACTTGCCACCCTAGCACTGTTTTCCCCCAACCTATTAGGAGACCCAGATAACTTCACCCCAGCTAACCCCATAGTTACCCCCCCCTATATTAAACCCGAATGGTATTTCTTATTTGCGTACGCCATTCTACGCTCAATTCCCAATAAACTTGGGGGCGTCCTAGCTCTCCTAGCGTCCATCCTTATCCTTATAATAGTGCCATTTCTCCACACATCTAAGCAACGAACACTTACATTCCGACCAATCTCCCAATTTTTATTCTGAACCCTCATCGCAGACGTTGTTATCCTCACATGAATCGGAGGAATACCAGCCGAACAGCCCTTCATTATCATCGGCCAAATAGCCTCTGCCCTCTATTTCTCGCTATTCCTGATCTTCTTCCCGATTGCAGGATGAGTAGAAAACAAAGTACTTGGATGAGCCTGCATTTGTAGCTCAATGACAGAGCGTCGGTCTTGTAAACCGAACGCGGAGGTTCAATCCCTCCCTCTTGCTCAGACAAAGGAGATTTTAACTCCCACCCCTAACTCCCAAAGCTAGGATTCTCAAATTAAACTATWCTCTKAYATCAACGTTCATATATTAATAGTAATTAAGTACATATATGTATTAACACCATACATATATATCAACCATATATTAATAGTAATTAAGTACATATATGTATTAACACCATATACAGTATTAAAAACATTCACATATCACCACTAAACTAAAACTTACTAAAAGCATTACAAACTCATTATTCCCCAAAATAATCATCATGTTAGCTAAACGAGATTTAAGACCTAACACAATAACTCATAGGTCAAGATATACCAGGAATCAACACCCCTTATAAATGTCACTTATCGATACAGTAAGAGCCTACCATCCAGCTCATTTCTTAATGCATACGGTTATTGAAGGTGAGGGACAATAATTGTGGGGGTCACACCTAGTGCACTATTCCTGGCATTTGGTTCCTACTTCAGGGCCATACATTTATATACTCCCCACTCTTTCATCGACGCTTGCATAAGTTAATGGTGGAGTACATACGACTCGTTACCCAGCAAGCCGAGCGTTCACTCCAGCGAGCATGGGGTTCTCCTTTTTTTTTTTCCTTTCACTTTGCATTTCAGAGTGCACACGGGAATGTATATTTAAGGGTGAACGCTTCCTTGCCCGCCTAAAAGGGAAACAGTATTAATGTTGGAAAGATATTCTATAAAGAAACCCATACTTAGATATCAAGAGCATAAATGATATTTTACTCGAAGATTATCTAAGATACCCCCGGGGTTTTTGCGCGTTAAACCCCCCTACCCCCCTAAACTCGTGACATCACTAACACTCCTGTAAACCCCCCGGAAACAGGAAAATCTCGAGCTAGGTATTTTATGCCCCAAAATGTGTATATTTACATTATTGTAAATATTGCACAT